TCTTGATACCTACCATTATAGATACTTTACAGTCGAAAGATTATCACTACGAAGATGTTTGGCCGGAAGATGTTATTTACAAAGGTTACGGAGGAGTCGATTGCGTAGAAGCGGGGGGACCACCCGCAGGAGCTGGATGTGGGGGATACGTCGTGGGAGAAACCGTCAAATTATTGAAAGAACTAAATGCCTTTTATGAATATGATATTATTTTATTCGATGTATTAGGTGACGTAGTCTGTGGGGGTTTCGCCGCTCCATTGAATTATGCTGATTATTGCATCATCATAACAGATAACGGATTTGATGCACTGTTCGCAGCTAATCGTATTGCTGCTTCTGTTAGAGAAAAAGCTCGTACACATCCACTCCGATTAGCAGGCTTGGTGGGGAATCGCACATCCAAGAGAGATTTGATTGATAAATACGTAGAAGCTTGTCCGATGCCTGTATTAGAAGTATTACCCCTCATTGAAGATATTCGAGTATCTAGAGTAAAAGGTAAGACATTATTTGAAATGGTTGAATCTCAACCTTCTCTTAACTATGTTTGTGAATTCTATCTTAATATAGCAGATCAAATTTTATCTCAACCAGAAGGAATTGTACCAAGAGAAGTTCCGGATCGAGAATTATTTAGTCTACTCTCCGACTTTTACCTAAATCCTATTGAAAAGAGGGAGTTAAATCAAGAAAATTTACTTGATTTTACGATCATTTGAGATCCAATTTATTTAGTCTATCAGTCAAGGAATTATATCTATGTCAATTAACATATCTGAAACTCTCACTTTTGAATGCGAGACAGGTAACTACCATACCTTCTGTCCTATTAGTTGTGTAGCTTGGTTGTACCAAAAAATCGAAGATAGTTTCTTTTTAGTGGTAGGTACAAAAACGTGCGGCTATTTTTTACAAAATGCTCTCGGAGTGATGATTTTTGCAGAACCGCGTTATGCTATGGCAGAATTGGAAGAAGGAGATATCTCGGCTCAACTGAATGATTATCAAGAATTAAAGAGACTTTGCCTACAAATAAAAAAAGATCGAAACCCAAGTGTTATTATATGGATCGGTACCTGTACCACAGAAATAATAAAAATGGATTTGGAAGGTATGGCACCGAAACTAGAAACTGAAATTGGAATACCTATTGTGGTAGCAAGAGCAAATGGACTCGACTATGCCTTTACCCAAGGAGAAGATACTGTCTTAGCCGCTATGGCACATCGTTGTCCAGAACGAAGTTTATTGGGTGATGAGAGGGAGGAAACTATACAAGATCAAGCTATGCGAAATTTATTTCCTCTCCTTCCCCTTAGGAAGGGAGGAGTAAACCCCGGACCTATAAATAATTTAAAGAAGCATTCCCCATTAGTCCTTTTTGGTTCTTTACCTTCTACCGTGGCTTCTCAACTTAGTTTAGAATTGAGACGTCAATCCATTCAAGTATCGGGTCGGTTACCCGCTCAGAGATATACTGATCTTCCATCATTAGGTGATGGAGTCTATGTGTGTGGGGTTAATCCATTTTTAAGTCGGACAGCAACAACCCTAATGCGACGTCGTAAATGTAAACTGATTGGAGCACCCTTTCCTATTGGTCCCGATGGAACACGCGCTTGGATCGAAAAAATTTGTTCCGTATTTGGTATCGAAACCCAAGGTTTGGAAGAAAGAGAACAACAAATGTGGGAAACTTTGAGAGATTATCTCGATTTGGTACGTGGAAAATCCGTATTTTTTATGGGAGATAATCTCTTAGAAGTTTCTCTAGCCAGGTTTTTGATTCGATGCGAAATGATTGTTTATGAGATTGGTATTCCGTATTTGGATAAACGATATCAAGCCGCTGAATTATTACTTCTACAAAATACATGTAAAGAAATGTGCGTACCTATGCCACGAATTGTGGAGAAACCTGATAATTACAATCAGATACAGCGCATGCGTGAGTTACAACCTGACCTAGCTATTACTGGAATGGCTCATGCTAATCCTCTGGAAGCGAGAGGAATTAACACAAAATGGTCTGTTGAATTTACTTTTGCTCAGATTCATGGATTTACCAATGCAAGAGATGTTCTTGAACTGGTTACCCGTCCCTTACGACGCAATAATAGTTTAGAAGATTTGGGTTGGACCAGTTTAATTAAGGGGGAAAAGAAATAAAAATGAAATGAAGTTTTTCACAATGTAAAAAATATCGAAGTTGATTTATTGAAATAGTCCAACCATTTTTATTGATCAGTGGGTAAAAAACCTACTGATCAATAAAATACTTCTAAATTTACTGGATTTTTTTCTTAGTATATACCAAAAACTTATCAATTTTATTCTATTCCACCCCTATGCTTTCGAGGAAGGTATTTCATTATGATAACAAACACTCCCTTACTGCTTTCTGTGCTATGGGCTCCAATACTATCATGGATAAATATTTCAAGTTCATTGATTTTATTTGGACTATATTATGGATTTCTTACAACATTGCCTATTGGCCCTTCTCAAATCTTATCCATAAGAGCTTTTCTTTTAGAGGGAAATCTCAGTGGTACTGCGGCTGTAAGCGGTTTGATTATAGGACAATTAATAATATTTCTATCGATATATTATTCACCCCTCTATATGATATTAGTAAAACCTCATACAGTCACTTTGCTGGTTTTACCATACATTCTATTTTATTGGTACCGAACCAAAGATCTTTTGGATTATCAATCCTTGCGCCCCATAACTTCAATTAGTGATGCTCGGGTTCATAAGATATTTTTGGATAGTTTCATTCTCCAATTATTAAATCCTGTTCTTTTACCGAGTCCCGTACTAGCAAGATTAGTAAATCTCTTTCTCTTTCGTCATAGCAATCAGTTCCTATTTGTTACGAGTTGTTTCTTTGGTTGGTTAAGTGGCCATCTTTTCTTTTTGAATTCAGTCAAATTACTCCTAGTTCGTGTGGAACGTGATTCACCCGTATTTTATCTCTTGGTGAAACGTCTGATTCATCGAACTTTTAGTATTATTATTTTAGCTTGTTGCTTATTACACCTAGGCAGAGCTCCTGTACCTCTCTTTACTAAAAAAGTAAACAACGATGAATTCCGAATGAATCAATTGAAAGTTGGTGGATTGTCATGGTCAAATAGAGTATGGCCTACCTTTTTTTTCGATTATCGCCGATGGAATCGACCATTGCGATATATCGAAAATAGTCGATTCAGTAATAAGGGTCTCGTAAAAAAACAAGTATCTCAATATTTTTTTGACATATGTTTAAGCGATGGAAAACAAAAAATAGCTTTTACAGCTTTGCCAAGCTTATCTATTTTTGGAAACGATTTGAAAAGATATTTAAACATTCCGAGTAATTATTTTTTATCCGATGATTCTTACGACGAATGGATTGATACAAAAAAAAAAAGAAAAGATATTTTGTATCAGGAATTAGGGAATAGAATCGAGGCTTTAGACGGTGGATTTTCGATAAAAGATACTATAGAAAAAAGAACTGGATTTTCTACTAATGAGGGGAATACCTTAACCAAGGTTTACGATCCTTTCTTAAATAGATCATTTCGTGGGGAAATGGCGATATCGAAATCACCTTGGCTTTTGACGGAGGAGATTTATGAACTGAAAAAGAATAGGAAATTATTACATTTATCGAAGGGAGATAATAAACTCAAATTTTGGATTTCCGATCAATGGCGAGAATTTGGACGTAGAAATTTACCCCCACCGTGGGAACCTCTAAGTAAAGACGCTCGTCGTATTTTAGTTTTGCTTATTCGAGGATCGAAGAATGGAAAACTTGAAAATAATTTGCAACAAATGAGTCTTTCGGAGGAACAGGCACCCGCAACTTCAAATAACCAGAAGAACTATTCAGATTTCTCCTCAAAAATTGGCAATACAAATTTTTTAAATAGAAAGACAACTAGAGCATCTCATTTGAATTGGGAACTCGTCTCGAATCTTTCTGCTCGGCAAAGAACTTTCTATTTTAATCATTTGGAAAGGGAAAAATGGCAAACACTTGAACGTTCTTGGAAGAATTTATTCTCGACTAATTTAACCCAAGTAAGAAGTATCTTATCTTTGTTAGTGAAGGCACTATACCTCCATAATAAATTCCAACTTCAAGAAATTCATAAAGAAGTACCTCGATGGACTTCGAAACTGAGAAACGATAAATTCGACGTTATAGCTATCGGAGTTACTGATATTCGTCAAAGAAAAGTAAAAAATTTGGGATATCTTATAAAAGGAAGAGATAAGAGAAGAAAAATTGTGAGACGTTTTTCGCAACAATCAGATTTTCGTCGAAGACTAGTGAAAGGTTCCATGCGTGCCCGGAGACGTAAAATTCCGGTATGGAAAATTCTACAACTTAAGACGCACTCTCCATTCTTTTTTAGAATAAATGAGAGACATTTTTCCTTTCAATCCTCTTTCGATGTATTAAACTTAATAAATGTAAGAAATGCTTCTAAAAATTCTATAGAAATAAGGGAAAGAGCAATATATTTTTCGAATTCAAATAGGAATAGCCCTATCGCAAAAAGAACAAGAGCGGACCGTCTCGCAATAGCAAATAGATGGGATTTTCCATTAGCTCAATGGGGAAGAAGTTGGTTATTGATTATCCAATCGTACCTCAGAAAATATTTAGTATTACCCATATTAATAATTTCTAAAAATATTGTTCGTTCATTATTGTTTCAAATTCCTGAATGGAATGAAGATTGGAATGAATGGAATAAAGAAATTCATATAAAATGCACTTATGATGGTACCGAAGTTTCGGAGAAGGAATTACCGGAACAATGGCTTAGGGATGGTCTTCAAATAAAAATAATATACCCCTTTTGTTTGAAACCTTGGCGTGATTCTCGATTCGAAACGAGTAGGGGGAGACAAAAATACATAGATGATTCTACTTTTTTCAATAATGGGGAAAAAATTGCAAATACTTTGTCTGATCATACTTCATTCAATAATGGAGTAGGAATAAGAAGGAAGAAAAAAATTAATTATAGTTTTTTAACAGCCTGGGGTTTCCAAACTAAATTACCTTTTGGAAATATGAAAAAGCAGCCTTCTTTTTGGAAACCTATTAGTAAGGAATTAAAAAGGAGATGGAAAAGAAATATTTTGTCAAAAACTACTCAGATTTCTAAAGTTTATTCCAATTTTTTTTCGATAGTAAATAAACATATAACCTTGACGGAATCAGATACTCGAATTGATAAATATAGAAAAAATGATGTGTTTGGACTCGAACCCAATAATAGGTATGAAATAGAAATCGGAGCGAACGATGGAATTCTCGATAAATTATCGATTAGATCTGCATCTAATTCCGATGATAAAATTTCACCAGAATTTGGAAATAAAATGAAATATAGAATTCCAACCAATGTCCAGAAATTAGAAAATAAGAAGTATTTAAGAAATAATCAGATTGGAGAAATAACCAAAAATATTTTTTTTCATGGGATAGAATACTACAATAAATTTGAAGATGAAAATGAAAAATACGGGAGGAGGAGTTATAAGGAAAAACTCGAACAGAAAAATAAATTGATTGAGATTCAGCAACTTATCCTAAGATTGTATAGAATAAATATAAAATCAATCAAGAAATGGCCCCATTTTATGGGAATTATCTCGAATGGAATGAAAAGAAAAATAAAAAAAAATTATGTTTATTTTCTTCGATCCAGTATTCAATTCGTATTCAATTTCAAACGGAATTTTATCCTTTTCAATAGAGAGATATTTAATAACTCAAAATTAAATACTTTTCGTGTAACATTCACTCAACAAGATCGAATGATTAATGAACATTCAGATCCTTTCGATGAAAAAGCGCAGAATTCAGGAACGAAATTGGATCGGCGAGATATTGATACAATATCTCAGGCATATGTGTTTCATAAGATGCGGCAAATAGATGTAATAAATAAGTTTGATTTCGAATATTTATTAAGAAATTGGACATCAAACTCAATTACAAAGAGAAGGATAAAACATTTTTTAGAAGAACAAGGAATCCTCTCTATTAAAGAACCGAGGAATTTGGAAGAAATAAATTGGAAGGAGTGCTTACAAACTTTCAATAAATATGATACATCTCCCCAGATATGGTATGGAATAGCACCATATCAATGGAGAAGTGGAGTCACTCACCACTGGAAGGAAAATAAAAAGATTCCGTTTTATGATTTTGATGAACAAGAGAAATCCTTGTTTTTTTATAAACAGCAAAAAATTTCTTATAGAGTAGCTACGAATCCTTCATTGAAACAAACTGATAAATTTGATAAACGATACAAATACAATATTTTATGTTTTAGTTACCTCGATCCCGAGAGAAAATCGGAGGTGGAGAAACTTCCTAAATTACGAAGGAAGTGGGAAGAAACTATATCTAATAGTTATATCCATAAAATACATGAGTATCAAACAATTAATTATGATAAAAAGAATGAAAATTATAATTATTTGATAGTCAATTCAGATAAAGAGAGAAACATATTTTTCAAATCTGATTTCATGTCGCGGTTAACCCCGGAATTTCTGGGGAAAAATTATGTATATGGAACTGGGGAAATGGACGTACCCGATATTTCACTGATAAAAGATAGAAATAAAAGGAATATTCGGAATGAAAAGTCACTTCGAGAGAGGGAACGTCATCAAACTATTCGTCAATGGAGATGGGGATCAAAAAATGTGGAAAAAAAATTTAAAGAATTAGGAGATATGGCTTCCCTCATGACTCTCATGCAAAATCAAGAAGATATTGTTTCACTTTCTGCTAAAATGCGTGAAGATTTGAATTTGTTCCGTCTCCTTTTTTGCAGAGATACGGGCACAAATCAATTAACGATTAATTCGGAACACCGTTTACCACGGGTATTGGATGATCAAATTTTGATGTATAAAATGGTGGGTACCCCCTCGAAATTTAGAAATAGATTCGAAAGAAAATCAGATTTAGATCTTTTTGATGAATCTATCGCACATATAGAATTTCTCCATAATGATGAAGGAACAAATATTAATACATCGAGTCTTGAAGATATTATCCTTCCGAGACATCGTAGAGAATTCAAAATATTAAATTGTTTCTATTTAGAAAAAACTTCGGATCGGGAAGCAAAATCAGATAGAATTTTATCTGGAAAAAAGAAACGGGATTGCCGGGAACTAAGAAAATCAAATTGGATTCTGAATGAAAATCGGAATCTAATTATTAAACGTTTCCTATGGCCTAGTTTCCGATTGGAGGATTTGGCATGTATCAATAGATTTTGGTTCAATACAAGTAATGGAAGTCGATTTACTATGTTAAGAATTCGTATGTATGCCCCGGGATTTTATTAGGAAGGAGGGGAACAATCCCTTTGAATAGTGAGAAATTCTTGGTTATAACCAACCAAAAATTTCTCATTATTTGTCATTTTTATAAATTTTTTGTGTGGTAATGTAATGGTAATAGAATGTACATCATTTTTTGACTTCTAATTGCTTTATTTCTTTCTCTTCCCTTCAGAAAGAAGTATTGATTGTAATAAAAATCGTTAATTGTAGTGATATAAACTATTGATTAGCTACAATCTGTTATTGATTATTCAAAAAAGAATTTAATTTAGGAGCGAATTTCTCCATGTCAAAAAAAGTATTTATTGATCCATCTCTCATTTCTAAGAAACAAACGGGATCTGTTGAGTTTCAAATATCTAGTCTAACCAATCGGGTTTCGAAACTCACCTTTCATTTAAAGTTACACGGCAGGGATTACTCATCCCAAAGAGGTTTATGGAAAATTCTAGGGAAGCGCAAGCGTCTTTTGGGTTATTTATCCCAAAAAAATTCGGCGTGTTACGAAGATTTAATTAATCAATTAGGTATTCGTAAATTAAAAACTCGTTAGTTTTTTCTTCATTTCTCAGACAAATTTTGTTTGTAAGTATTCATCAATACGAATGAAACATTTTTTTATATAATAGGGAAAGTTACATATGACCATGCTTGCTACAAAAACTAATCCCATGATAATAAGTATGGGTCCTCAGCATCCATCAATGCATGGTGTTCTTCGACTTATTGTTACTTTAGATGGTGAAGATGTCATTGATTGTGAACCCGTATTGGGTTATTTACACAGAGGTATGGAGAAAATTGCTGAAAATAGAACAGTTATTCAATATCTTCCTTATGTTACACGGTGGGATTATTTAGCTACAATGTTTACAGAGGCTGTAACTGTAAATGCGCCGGAGAAATTGACCAATATTCAAGTTCCTAAAAGGGCTAGTTATATAAGAATAATTATGTTGGAGTTGAGCCGCATAGCTTCCCATTTGTTATGGCTCGGACCTTTCATGGCTGATATTGGTGCACAAACCCCTTTCTTTTATATTCTGAGAGAGAGAGAAATGATATATGATTTATTTGAAGCTGCCACAGGTATGCGAATGATGCATAATTTTTTTCGTATTGGAGGAGTAGCTGTAGATTTGCCTTATGGTTGGGTAGATAAATGCCTAGATTTTTGTGATTATTTCTTACCAAAAATTGATGAATATGAAAAACTTATTACACGGAATCCAATTTTTTTAAAACGAGTAGAGGGAATAGGTATTATTGGTAGGGAAGAAGCAATAAATTGGGGTTTATCGGGACCCATGTTACGAGCTTCAGGAGTCAAATGGGATCTTCGCAAAGTTGATCATTATGAGTGTTACGATGAATTGGATTGGCAAATACAATGGCAAATAGGAGGCGATTCATTAGCTCGTTATTTGGTACGAATTGGAGAAATGAGGGAATCGGTCAAAATAATTCAACAAGCTTTGAAAATAATACCGGGGGGGCCTTTCGAGAATTTAGAGGCTCGACGACTTCATCGGGGAAAAAATTCGGAATGGAATGATTTTGAATATCAATTTATTAGTAAAAAGCCCTCTCCTACGTTTAAATTACCTAAGCAGGAACATTATATTAGAGCAGAAGCTCCCAAAGGAGAATTAGGAATTTTCCTAATAGGAGATGATAGTGTCTTCCCCTGGAGATGGAAAATTCGTCCACCTGGTTTTATCAATCTACAGATTCTTCCTCAATTGGTAAAAGGAATGAAATTGGCAGATATTATGACAATTTTAGGTAGTGTAGATATTATTATGGGAGAGGTTGATCGCTAAAATGATTTTGAATACTAATTTCGAGGAACAAATTCTGAATTTATTTGATGAATTTCATTTCCCGAAAGAATTTTTTAGTTTTATCTGGATTATTCTGTCCATTCTTACTCTTATATTAGGAGTCACAATAGGAGTATTAGTATTGGTGTGGCTCGAAAGGAAAATATCCGCAGGAATACAACAGCGTATTGGACCTGAATATGCTGGTCCTTTAGGTATTATCCAAGCTTTAGCGGATGGGACTAAACTCTTATTAAAAGAAGATATTATTCCGTCTAGAGGAGACACTTGGTTATTTCATATTGGACCTGCCATTGTAGTCATACCAGTATTTCTGAGTTATCTGGTGATTCCCTTTGGCCACCATATTATTTTAACTGATCTTAGTATTGGTGTCTTTTTCTGGATAGCCATTTGTAGTATTGTTCCCCTCGGACTTCTTATGGCAGGATACGGATCAAACAATAAATACTCTTTTTTAGGTGGTCTGCGAGCTGCTGCTCAATCTATTAGTTATGAAATTCCCTTAGCTTTATGTGTATTATCTATATCTCTACGTGCGATTCGTTGAAATATACTTTTGTTTTTCGAAGTAAAAAGTAATTTGAGTTGATAATCTCTCTTTCTCATCTCGACTCAAAAACTGGATAGTCATATGGGTAAGATCAAGCAGCTTCTTGAATTGCAGTGATAGATTCAAGTCCCATCCTCTATGTACAGGAGTGAAAGCATGCAAAACCGGTGTAAACTGTGTACCCCAGATTTAGGATTGGTTATCAAAATCTGATAGCGGGAGCAAAATAAAAAATGTATGAAGTGATTACTGCCATACTTTTATTTGAGCAAAAGTAAATGGTTAGGGACACAAAAATACAAAAAGGATTAGTAAAGAGGAAAAACTCTTTTTATAGATATTTATCAAAACAGAATAAGGTTTTGGCATTGGTAGAAATGACCAAAAAGTACTTCCTTAGAATTCCAATCCGAAGTATATCCCTATTTACTAAAAAAAGAATGACTATCGGGAACGAAGTAAACCTTTCTGCGATTCTCACCTTTCAGGAAAAATAAATGAATGATCGAGATTTTTTATAAAGAACTGGTGTATTTTTTATCCCTTGTTCGGAGAAAGAAAAATTATTGCAATTTTTTATTACAAAATAAAAGTTTCGAACAAAAGAAAGATCTGAGTTAGTACCAATAACTAATTGTAAAGGCTGAGATGGATTCAGAAGCTTTTACTGCCGTAGCAGACGGAATCTCATTGGTTAGGTGGGGAGGGAATAAAAAGACAAAATTTTTTCAGTGCCAATTTCGTAAAAAAAAAAAAGACTCAAAATTTTGTTCCAATAACCACTGAGGAGCCGTATGACGCTAAAGTTTCATGTACGGTTTTGAAATAGAGGTATTAATAATAATATTAACATCGACTACAATTATCTAACAGCTTAAGTACGGTTGATATAGTCGAAACACAGTCTAAATATGGTTTTTGGGGATGGAATTTGTGGCGTCAACCTATTGGTTTTATAGCTTTTTTCATAGCTTCCCCAGCAGAGTGCGAGAGATTACCTTTCGATTTACCAGAAGCAGAAGAAGAATTGGTCGCGGGTTACCAAACTGAATATTCAGGTATAAAATTTGGGTTATTTTATGTTGCTTCATATCTGAATTTATTAGCCTCCTCATTATTTGTAACAATTCTTTATTTAGGTGGATGGCACTCCCCCGTCTCATTTGTCTCAATTTCTGATCATTCCAATTCAATTTTTAGTAATGGAACTGGTCAAGTTGTTGATATAATTGTAGGAATTTTTATTACATTAGCTAAAGCTTATTTTTTTCTATTTATTTCTATCATGACGAGATGGACATTACCCAGAGTAAGAATAGATCAATTATTAGATCTTGGTTGGAAATTTCTCTTGCCCATTGCTTTAGGTAATTTATTATTGACAGCCTCTTTCCAGGTTTTTTCGCTATAAAGTAGTTGGAATAAGTTGTACGAATATTCCGAAATATCTTTTTCATATATAATATATATTTATTCGATCCGTGAATTAATAAATACACAATAAATAATTTACTTAGGGATATCTAACACATGTTTACTATGGTGAATGGACTTCAGAATTATAGTGAACAAGCAATACAAGCCGCAAGGTACATTGGTCAGGGTTTCGTAGTGACCCTGGATCATATGAATCGTTTACCTATGACTATTCAATACCCTTATGAGAAATTGATTCCATCAGAAAGATTTCGTGGACGTATTCATTTTGAATTTGATAAGTGTATTGCTTGCGAAGTATGTGTCCGTGTATGTCCGATTAACTTACCTGTTGTTGATTGGAAATTAAGAAAGAATAAGAGGAAAAAACAATTAAAAAGTTATAGTATTGATTTCGGAGTTTGTATCTTCTGCGGAAACTGTGTCGAATATTGTCCCACGAATTGTTTATCGATGACTGAAGAATATGAACTTTCCATTTATGATCGTCACGAATTAAATTATGATCAAATTGCTTTAGGACGCTTACCTATATCCGTAATCGAAGATTCTGCGATTCATACTATTCCGAGTTTAACTCATCTAGCCAAAGGGGTTATGGAAGGACACTCCAATTCGAGAAGTATCACAAAATTTTTAGATTAAATTCCATTTATTTTTTTTTTTAATTATATATACTCCATATCATCCCAAAATTCCTTTCACCGAGTAAGTAAGTAGACATAAATAAATTATCCTTCGGGGTTGATAAATAGAAATAATAGATAGAAATAGGACTTGAATTTATCGTGAATATAATAAAGTCGACCGAATCACTCCATGAAATTCTTTTTTTCTTTTTAGAAGTAGGTCTCATACTAGGAAGTCTGGGGGTAGTAATACTGACTAATATTGTTTATTCCGCTTTTTTTTTAGCGCTAGTCTTTGTTTGCATATCCCTCCTGTATCTCTTACTGAATGCCGATTTTGTAGCTACTGCGCAAATCCTCATTTATGTAGGAGCCATAAATATCTTAATTGTATTTGCCGTCATGCTAATCAATAAGCCACAATCTTTCAATTTTTTTCCGTCTTGGACCACGGGAGATGGAATAACGTGCGCAGCCTGTACAGGTCTTTTTTTCTTATTAATTATTACGATTTCAGATACATCATGGTCCGAAATTTATTTGGTTACACAATCAAATAATATCGTAGAACAAGATTTGGGAGGAAATATTCAACGTATTGGGTATCTCTTACTAACCGAATTTTTGCTTCCATTTGAACTTCTTTCTATAATTCTTTTAGTTGCTCTAATAGGAGCTATTACCGTAGCTCGTCGGGAAAAGATACTTGAAATGCGAGTAAAGAGTCAAGCCCTACAAGCTAAGGAGGATTTTCCTACCTCCTGAGAGTACTATGAGATATTCTTCTTATTTCCCTTTTTCTTTTTTTCTTAATAAATGAAAGTATATGGAGAGTTCATTCATTATGCTAGAACATGCACTTAATTTAGGTGCCTATTTGTTTTGTATCGGTATCTTCGGATTAATTACGAGTCGAAATATGGTTAGAGCACTCATGTGTCTTGAGCTACTTTTTAATGCTGTTAATATAAATCTTGTGACATTTTCCAATTATTTCGATACTGAACAACTAAAAGGAGAAATATTTTCAATTTTTGTTATAGCTATTGCAGCAGCTGAAGCAGCTATTGGATTAGCTATCGTTTTAGCTATTCATCGTAATAGAGGATCAACCCGTATCGATCAATTGGATTTATTGAAGTGGTAATTGATCCATTGAAACGAAATTGGGCGATTCATATATATATATTTTTTTCTTAAGCAACAGTTTTTTTCTTAAGCAACAGGGGGAGGGGATCTATTTATTTTACATCGGATGAAACAATGAAAGATTCACAATAGTAGGTAAAATGACCGAGACATATTAGAGAAACCTGAAAAATAAATTGAAGTTCTACCTATTATTCTACTTCCATTAAAAAGAAGTATTTGGAATTAGTACGTATAACCATATAATAATATGTATTACATATAAATGTGTATAAATCCTATTTAATTCAGGGCTTTCAACAACCAATTTGGAGTTTGAAGAACCAATGGCACATTCAGTAAAAATTTATGATACATGTATTGGTTGTACCCAATGCGTAAGAGCTTGTCCCACAGATGTATTAGAAATGATACCTTGGGATGGATGTAAAGCCAATCAAATTGCTTCCGCTCCGAGAACGGAAGACTGTGTGGGTTGCAAAAGATGTGAATCTGCTTGTCCAACAGATTTTTTAAGTGTACGTGTCTATTTGGGACCTGAAACTAAGCGCAGTATGGGTCTATAAGCATATAGAAAAAAATCATTTCTTCTTCTATTTCTTCCCCTTCTCTCTCATTCAGTTTCCTTCTCTTCCTAACCCATACTCAAAAATTCGAGTATGGGTTTCCCATTTAAAGTTTCTTTTATCTTCATCATGAGCAATTTCCCTTGGTTAACAATAATTGTTTTTTTACCCATATCTGCAGGCTCTTTAATTCCATTTTTTCCCAATAAAGGAAATAGTATTATTCGTTGGTACACCCTAGGTATTTGCTTAGTGGAGTTTCTTCTAATAACATATATTTTTTGTTATCATTTCGACCCCAGCAATCGAATCATTCAATTGAGGGAAGATTATAACTGGATTAATTTCTTAGATTTCCACTGGAGATTAGGGATCGATGGACTCTCTATCGGGCTTATTCTATTAACGGGATTTATTACTACTCTAGCTACTCTAGCAGCTTGGCCAGTTACCCGGAATCCACGATTATTCCATTTTTTAATGCTAGCCATGTACAGTGGTCAAATAGGATTATTTGCTTCTCAAGATCTTTTACTTTTCTTTTTTATGTGGGAACTAGAATTGATCCCAGTTTATTTACTCTTATCTATGTGGGGAGGAAAGAGACGTCTCTATGCTGCTACAAAATTTATTTTGTATACCGCCGGTGGTTCTATCTTCATTTTCATAGGAGCCTTAACCATGGGACTCTATGGATCTAATGAACCAACACTGGATTTTCAAATTTTGGCTAATAAATCTTACCCCACAGAATTAGAAATAATATTATATTTAAGTTTCTTCGTAGCTTATGCCGTTAAATTACCAATAATTCCTTTCCATACTTGGCTACCTGATACTCATGGAGAGGCACATTACAGTACATGCATGCTTTTAGCCGGAATACTTCTAAAAATGGGAGGATATGGAATAATTCGAATCAATATGGAATTATTGCCTCATGCTCATTCCATTTTTGCTCCATGGTTAGTAGTAATAGGAGCAATTCAAATTGTTTATGCAGCTTTTACTTCTTTTAGTCAACGTAATTTAAAAAGAAGAATTGCTTATTCATCGGTATCACATATGGGTTTTGTACTCATTGGGATCGGTTCCATAACAGATATAGGTCTTAATGGAGCTATCTTACAGATGATTTCTCATGGACTAATTGGTGCTGCACTTTTTTTTCTAGCAGGAACAAGTTACGACAGGACGCGTACCCTTTTTCTTCATAAAATGGGAGCAACGGCTATTTATATGCCCAAGATATTTACCATGTTTAGTAGTTTCTCAATGGCTTCATTAGCATTACCTGGTACGAGTGGTTTTGTAGCAGAATTTCTGGTTTTCTTGGGAATAGTTCTTAACCAAAAAAATTCTTTTACTTTTAAAGTAATTATTACAATAATAGAAGCAATTGGAATAATATTAACTCCTATTTACTTATTATCCATGCTGCGCCAAACATTTTATGGATATAAGCTTTCTGAATTTGTCACTTCCTCCAGGACCGATGCAGGACCACGAGAAATTTTTATTTCAATTTGTTTATTACTTCCGATTATAGGTATTGGTATTTATCCCAATTTAGTCTTATTTCTATGGAATGGTGAAGTAGATGCTATTCTATCTCAGATTGCTTTTAAAGCTATATAGAAGGAAATTGTAACCCAACTTGGAATTTATTGTAACGATTCCTCCACTGTTGAATAATTCGATCGATCTATTCCGAATAGTGGAATGATACAAAAGTATTTCTATATCATTTCACTATTTGAAATGGGGAGAAATTCCCCATTTTACATTTTTTATTTTGTCGCTCCCGTCATTCTACTCATTACTTCTTTATACCTGATCTTTTTTTCCAATAAATTACTCCTAATTGCGTACTATATTAACCACCCATAACTATGCAAACCCCTTCCCAATAAATTAACTCCTAAGTAACAAATCCAAATTATAAGAAATCCCAAAGAAGCTACAATTGCTGATTTTCTACCTTGCCAACCTCTATTCATTCTAGTATGTAAATAAATCGCAAATATGAGCCAAGTAATTAATGCCCAAGTTTCTTTGGGATCCCAGCTCCGATAAGAACCCCATGCTTCATTAGCCCATACTGCCCCAGAAAGAATACCTATAGTTAGGAGAGGGAATCCCAAACCAATAATTCGATAACTCCAATGATCTAATTGCTGAGTCAATCTCCATCTCCGGTAATCTATAGATAACAAACAAAATTTTTTTTGTAAATAACTCCCCTTTTTTTCTCTATTTGAAGAATATATATCCCTCCGTAAAAAAGATAAAATTGATAGTTTTGTATCGTAATAATATACTGGAAAATCCGTATTCCGTTCAAAACTTATACATAAGAAAGCTATTGCTAATAAAGATCCGAGTAAAAGAGTTGCATAGCTGAGCATCATCATACTCACATGCATCATTAACCAATTGGATTGTAAAGCAGGTACTAAAACCGCGGATTGTTGCATTTCTTTAGGAATACCCAAAGTAGCAAAAGCATGAGTTAGCATGGCACTCGGTGCAGTGATTGTACCTAACCAAAAATTTGGGGATCGAACCTCTAAAATAATATGAATTAGAGAGAAACTCCACGAGAGAAACATGGATGATTCATACAGATTGCTTAAGGGTAAATGTCCAGAATAGATCCAACGATTCAATAAGAATCCTGTTACACAACTATAGGCAATTACCATACCCTTCTTGCCAAAATGATCGAGTTTTTCATTCCTGGTATAGATTGTTTTTCCCCAAAAAATAAGAGTAATAAGAAAAAGAAGAAAAAAAGATGTGTGGGCTAATATACGTTCCAGAATTATAAATATCATAATAAATAGTGGAGTTTTTTTTCTATACTGTTCGAAGAAAAAAGAGGTGAAAAAAAAAGAATTATTTATTTTATTATGGATTAGGTACAGATGCATTAAATACCAGAAGTAGATTGGAAAAAAAAGGCTGGAATTTCATATTTTTTATTGAAAATGCCGCCACTCGGATTCGAACCGAGATGCGTTAGCACTGCTTCCTAAGAGCAGCGTGTCTACCAATTTCACCATGGCGGCTTACTGGAACAAATAATAACATATTTTGTGTTAAGAGGTCAATATTTCGTAATAAATCGGATAAATTTATATTATTATTTTTTCGATCGACAAATACAAATTCTATAAATAGAATTATATTAATCGTAATGAAACGGAGCATAGCGTAGTTTGGTAGCGTGCCATCTTGGGGTGATGGAGGTCGTGGGTTCAAATCCCGCTGTTCCGATAGAAATACAGAAGGTTCAACTATTTATTTTCTATTTCACGAAAAAAATATCTATATATATTTTTTTTCTTTTCTTTTAATTAATACTATTTCTTCCAGAACGAAGAAATAGTATTGATTGGAAAAAAATGTCTCTTTTTGAATATCCGAGATAGTTCCATCTTCTTTTTATTAAATGAAACTATCTCTTCTTTTTTTCTTTTTTCCCTTCCTTAATATTTTTTTCTACCATTCATCCAATGAGGATTGCCCCCCCATAGTTGAGTTTTATTCATTACAAATAGATAGAAGTTCTCGGATTAGGAGTGCCAATAATAGCACCTCGATAATCATATTATCTGAGTTTATGAGGAACAAGTACATAAATAACTTCATTTTTTTTTGCAATACTAGATATTACTAGAACCAGTTACACAGTACGCACTGGAATAAAGAGATAAAAAAAATAAACTTTTGATTGATTGGATAGGAGTCATACAATTAAAGAAACGAATAGGATCCAACCTTTCTCGCTACTACATATAGTAGCCAAATAAGTTATTGTGCATTGAAATGAAGGGACCAAAATAGGGAGAAGTCTACTTACTATAGCATTCAAAGTAATTCTCTGGGAAATTCATATTTAGCTTAAATAATTGATCGAACCAAAAATGGATTTGTAATAAACTACCAAGAATCAGTTAGTTAGTTCCAAAGTACTGCGACTTGTTAATCTTACGGGTTTCGCGGTTATTTGTAACAAAACGTTCCAATATTTTTATCTTTTTTATGTGTGAGAAGTAACACCAAGTGAAGAAAAATCATCGGATATGGATACAAATAAAAAAGCTGGAGCTGGAGTGAATTTCATTTTATTCCAAGATTAAATCCCTCAGTCATTTTTTTAGTCAATTTGAGGGAAAATAAAGAATAAAAAGATTGGATCATTCCTTTTTTTTTATTTATCATTTGTAAAAGAAATTCAATAAACCTCTTTATCGTTTCATTTTTGATTGACCCCCCCATTTATGCTTATGCTATGATTCGTTCGATTCATCAATAGATGCAGAAGATGCAGAGGATTTGGATGATTTAGAAACCGTCGCATAACAAAAACTCTTTGAACGACCAGTCAAAATAGATCGAGCCAGGGAAAGAGCCTTTACTCCAGCTTGATTGGCTTTCTCTCTCCATATTGTTTTACGAATTTTCTTCTTAGATCTAGAAGTACGCTTTTTTGGGACTGCCATAAGTAAAAAATCCTTTTATTTCTAAATTTTGAATAAAACCAAATATTTTTCGTTTTACATTTCTATTTCTTTATGGGATTCCTTCCCCCAATCCCTATTTATGTAATTTTTCCCCGTTTAGATGAATGGAATCTACTACAAATCGAGCTGAATTATGTCGATGTCCCGATTTACGTCGTGTCTTTTTCTTAGGACGCATTTTGTAAATAATAGTTTTATCCCCAAGACGAGAATGTAAAATTCGTCCCTTTACTACTGCACCTCTCAACCAAGGATGTCCAATATTGATCATAGATTCATGACGAATCATTAGTACTCGATAAATTAATACTTTAGCATTAGGACCTAACAAATTTGGTTTTGATGGGGTGAAACGACGCACATCATAAAATCTTCCCGGTTCTACTCGGAGTTGTTCACCCCCCGTTTCAATTATAGCGTATGTACCCATTACAGAATTTTTTGTGAATGAAAAAATAATTACAGATTGAAAAATGATGATTTGACCTTCGTAACTGAAATAAAATCCGAGTATCCCTAATTCATCTCATTTTTGTAAAGCTTTTACAGAAGAACTTTGAAATATTCTTAATAGAGTAAGAAAAAAAAATATATATATATCTTGGTTCGTAAACTATATATAATATCTTATTACTTGATGAGATCAAAAAATTTATTGAACCCATTTTACGATTTATTACTTATTTGCCCGAACAGCGAGAAAAAATAAAATAGGTAGTCGGAATAAATTATAGATTGATGGAATTCCCCGACAAATAGGATCTAAATTCCAAACTTTATCTCTCTCCATTTTTTACTTATTTTTTTTTCCTTTGTTAGTAAAAAATGAAGAAAAATAATATTTTTTCTCATATAAAAAAAGCATTTATGGAACTTATATATCAATTTATTTGGATTGTACCTTTCCTTCCATTTTTAGCCTCTATCTTAATAGGATTGGGTCTGCTATTCTTCCCAAAATCAACTAAAAGTCTTCGTCGTGTATGGGCTATTGCTAGTATTTCATTATTAAGTATAGCTATGTCCATTTCTTTTGATATTTTTTGGCAACAAATTACAGGTAATTCCATTTATCGATACTTATGGTCCTGGATCTCCGACAAAAATATTGTTTTTAAAGTAGGTCTCTTAATCGATCCACTTACTTCTATTATGTTAGTATTAATTACTACTATAGGAGTTCTTGTTATGATTTATAGTGATAGTTACATGTCCCACGATCAAGGATACGTAAGATTCTTTGCATATTTGAGTCTCTTCACCGCTTCTATGTTAGGCTTAGTACTTAGTCCCAATCTAATACAAATTTATTTCTTTTGGGAATTAGTAGGAATGTGCTCCTACTTATTAATAGGTTTTTGGTTCACCCGACCCGGTGCGGCTGAGGCTTGTCAAAAGGCTTTTATAATCAATCGTATAGGAGATTTCGGATTATTACTAGGCATTTTAGGGTTCTATTGGATAACCGGTAGTTTCGAATTCGAAGCATTGTTCGAACGATTCAATGAATTGCTTGCTAATAACGAAGTTAGCTTATGGTTTGCTACTCCGTGCGCTCTTTTACTATTTTTAGGTTCAGTAGCTAAATCCGCGCAATTTCCGCTTCACGTATGGTTACCCGACGCTATGGAGGGACCTACTCCTATTTCTGCCCTTATTCATGCTGCTACTATGGTAGCAGCAGGTATTTTTCTCGTAGCTCGCTTATTTCCTCTTTTTCAGGCTTTACCTCTCGTAATGGGTGTAATTTCTTGGACAGGTGCAGCAACAGCTCTATTAGGAGCTACCATAGCTCTTGCTCAAAGAGATATTAAAAAAGGTTTAGCTTATTCTACTATGTCTCAATTAGGCTATATGATGCTAGCTCTAGGTATAGGTTCCTACAAAGCCGGTCTATTTCATTT